ATACTCGAATAAACCTCGTAATCGTAAGAAAGTAGGTTTTTTCACTATGGGCCTAGCAAAAGAAAAATTGAGATAGGTTTATATTGGGTTCCCCCCTTAAAAATCGGACGTGAAGGTTTCCTCTCATCCGGCTCAAGTAGTTACACCAAATAAGGAAGGGAGTTCTTTATTTTTTTACTTTGTTCAATAAAAAAAAAAGAAAACCCTACAAAGAACTACTCCTTACTCAAGTTTCCAGCAAGGACCAACCTTTCATTAATTCATTTTTCTTTTGACTTTCACTTTCTGAATGACTTATTTACGACAAAATTGAAATGTGAAATTCTTGAGTAGTCTGCTTCCCTTCAAATGATGAATCCCCCCTTAAAGGAATACTTTTGGACTCGTAAGGGATTTACTTGTCTATATATTGTTTCGTTCCATTCGATCTTTTAGGTCCCTACTCACCTCGACGGTTATGTCATGATGTCCCTTGAAGCATATATGCGATAGATAGACTTCTGTAACCATGCCCTATTTGCTTTCTTGAACGGAATCTCTCTCTAAAAGAAATGGAATGGCTAATTCCACGAAAAAATCTTTTTTTTTTTCACGAGGTATAACTAGCAATTCCCATTTATCTGTTACGGGATCGACCATGGATCAACTCCCCTTTCATTTAGAGTATTGAATACACCCATAATTCTGAGCTTCATGTTACTCCTTCCAAGACACATGTCAGAGTCGGGGGCATCCCAATCAGATTGAATGGGATGACAGTTTATTAGTCTGAATCTGTAAAATGAAAATTTCGATCAAATCACACATCGCAGTATACTAGGCCTTCTAATTCCTTAAGGGGTTTATCTAAAAGATTCGCGATATAACTCGGAAGACGTTTCAAATACCACACGTGAGTTACCGGACATGCGAGTTTGATGTATCCCATTTGATATCTTCGTATCCGAGAATCAACAAATTCCACCCCGCATTCTTCACAAAATTTCGGGTCCTCTTTTTCGGCTCCAATCACTCGATAATTTCCACAAGCACAAATTCCACTTTTTATGGGTCCAGAGATTCTTTCACAAAACAATCCATCTTTTTCCGGTTTATTGGTTTTATAATGAAAAGTATAGGGTTTTGTCACCTCTCCAACTATCTCTCCATTGGGTAGGATTTTGTTGGCCCAAGCCTTTATTTGTTGAGGAGACACTGGTCCAATTCGAAGTTGTTGATGTTTATATCGGTCGATCATAGAATAGAAATTATGATTCATTCAGATCAAACTTCCTTCCTATTAATCTGGAAGTTCTTCTCAGATACAAGGAAATGATTCAGTTCTAGAGCCAAAGATCGTAGTTCTCGAACGAGCAATCGAAAAGATTCTGGAGCATCCTCAGGGTTAGGTACTGTTCCTCCAATGATCGTAGCACCAAGTAATTCTTGACGAGCTCTAATATGATCAGATTTATAAGTAAGCATCTCTTGTAAAATATGAGCAACACCAAACCCCTCTAGAGCCCAAACTTCCATTTCCCCTACTCGTTGTCCCCCTTGCTTGGCCCTTCCTCTAAGGGGTTGTTGTGTAACAAGTGCGTAATGTCCACTCGAACGCCCATGGATTTTATCATCAACTTGATGAATTAATTTTAGGATATAGGACTTGCCTATTAGAACAGGTTGTTCAAAAGGATCTCCTGTTCTTCCATCAAATATTCTGCTTTTTCCCGGATACTCGGGTTCAAATACCCATGGATTTTTTGTTTGCTTACTGGCTTCATATAATTCAGAAAAGACTAGTTTTCTTGAAGCCTCTTGCTCATATCTCTCATCAAAAGGTGCTATTCTATAATGTCTCTTTAGCAGATCCCCCGCTAACCCGAGCGAACATTCAAATATCTGCCCCACATTCATTCGTGAGGGTACCCCTAATGGGTTGAAGACCATATCAACAGGTGTTCCGTCTTGCAAGTAGGGCATATCTTGTCTAGACAAAATTTGAGAAATGATACCTTTATTCCCATGTCTTCCAGCTACTTTATCGCCCACTTTGATTTCACGTTTCTGTGAAATATATACACGAATTCTTTCTGGATTATAACTGGAACCCCCCTTTTTCTGGATCCATCTCACATCAATAACTCGGCCCCTTCCACCTATAGGTAGTTTTAGAGAAGTTTCTTTTGCAGTGGATACCTGAATGCCAAGTATGGCTCGTAATAATCTATCCTCTGGGGCATACGAGGATTCGTTTGCTGCTTGAGGGGTTAATTTACCTACTAAAATATCACCGGCTTCTATCCAAGATCCCAGCATCACAATTCCGTTTCTGTCTAAATTTCGGAGTAAATGCGCCTCTAAATGCGGTATTTCCTTAGTGATTCTTTCGGGACCTTGGCTTGTCACATGAGTCTGAATTTCATATTTCCGTATGTGAAAAGAAGTATAAATATCTTCATATACCAGACGTTCGCTAATTAGTACTGCGTCTTCAGAATTGTAACCTTCCCATGGCATA